ACAGCAACATTCCTTTGGAAATCAAAAAGAAGAATCTATTCGAGGAGGAAATGAGAGATCTTTTGTTCCACCACAGAGAATTGTTTGGTTCTTGCATCCCAAATAATTTCCCTGATACATCAGAACGATCATTTACGGGATTTAATGACAGATTCATTCTTTTCTTTTAACTATAGGGTCCTGGTCATTTGATTTGGTAATAAAGATAATAACGAATAGAAAGGAATTAATGACTTGGACTGAGTATTAACGGTCAATCTCCGGTAGAAGGTTCCGTCGGAACAATTATTTATTTCAGGTACCTCTTAAATAAAAAAAAAAAAAAGAGAGAAAATGTGGGGAGAAATGACAAGAAGATATTGGAACATGAATTTTGAAGAGATGATGAAAGCAGGAGTTCATTTTGGCCATGGTACTAGGAAATGGAATCCTAGAATGGCACCTTACATCTCTTCAAAGCGTAAAGGTATTCATATTACAAATCTTACTCGAACTGCTCGTTTTTTGTCAGAAGCCTGCGATTTAGTTTTTGATGCAGCAAGTATAGGAAAACACTTCTTAATAGTTGGTACCAAAAATAAAGCAGCCAATTTAGTAGCATCAGCTGCAATAAGGGCTCGGTGTCATTATGTTAATAAAAAATGGCTCGGTGGTATGTTAACGAATTGGTCCACTACAGAAATGAGACTTCATAGGTTCAGGAACTTGAGATCGGAACAAAATACGGGGAAACTCAACTGTCTCCCGAAAAGAGATGTAGCAATGTTGAAGAGGCAATTATCTCACTTGCAAACCTATCTGGGCGGGATCAAATATATGACGGGGTTACCCGATATTGTAATCATCGTTGATCAGCAAGAAGAATATACGGCTCTTCGAGAATGTCTCACTTTGGGGATTCCAACAATTTGTTTAATCGATACAAATTGTGACCCGGATCTCGCAAATATTCCGATTCCAGCGAACGATGACGCTATAGCTTCAATCCGATTGATTCTTAACAAATTAGTATCCGCAATTTGTGAGGGCGGTTCTAGCTATATAAGAAATTGTTGATTAATAATAGGATAAGTCAATGACTTTGGAAACTCCATAAATTGATTGAATCGGTTACTATCCCTGAGTCTCAAAAAAGAGATCAAAATCACTGGGGATATTATGTGATCACTTGGGATCCGAAATATACGATTGATTCAAAGTAGACGAGTTGAGAAAGAGATACGAGATGGCTGAATCAAAATAATTCCTTTTTAAGTTCTATTTATGTCAGAGGGCAATATGAATGTTTTACCCTGTTCCATCAACTCACTAAAAGTTTTATACGATATATCCGATGTGGAAGTAGGCCAACATTTTTATTGGCAAATAGGGGGTTTCCAAGTCCATGCCCAAGTACTTATCACTTCTTGGGTTGTAATTGCTATCTTATTAGGTTCAGCCACTATAGCTGTTCGGAATCCACAAACCATTCCAACCGACGGTCAGAATTTCTTCGAATATGTCCTCGAATTCATTCGAGACTTGAGCAAAACTCAGATTGGAGAAGAATATGGTCCTTGGGTTCCCTTTATTGGAACTATGTTCCTATTTATTTTTGTTTCTAACTGGTCAGGTGCCCTTTTACCCCGGAAAATCATACAGTTACCGCATGGAGAGTTAGCTGCACCCACGAATGATATAAATACTACTGTTGCTTTAGCTTTACCTACGTCAGTGGCATATTTCTATGCGGGTCTTACCAAAAAAGGATTGGGTTATTTCGGTAAATACATTCAACCAACTCCAATACTTTTACCAATTAACATCCTAGAAGATTTCACAAAACCCTTATCACTTAGTTTTCGACTTTTCGGGAATATATTAGCGGATGAATTAGTAGTTGTTGTTCTTGTTTCTTTAGTACCTTCGGTGGTTCCTATACCTGTCATGTTCCTTGGATTATTCACAAGCGGGATTCAGGCTCTTATTTTTGCAACTTTAGCCGCAGCTTATATAGGTGAATCCATGGAGGGTCATCATTGACTAGCTTCCGAAATGGTCTTAAAAAAAAGCTTATCCCAACTCATACCGGTATATACGATCTAGAATAGGAGCAAAAAAAAAAAAATGTATGATATTAGAGAATTCAAAAAAAAGTAAGGGGGGTCGAGCTGGGTATATGTAAGGGCTCTAAGCCAATCCCTGTATATGTTTCGAAGAATGATTCTAGAATCCGGTTCAATAGAAGGTACGGATGGTTTACATTATTAAAGAAACAATGTATATGTGATATTAGATATTCACTAGTTATATATGGGCTATCCATATATATTATTTCCCATCCCACTGAATTTAGAAGGATTCCAATGCAAGCCCTTCCGTTTTATCTGTGACTGTGGATTGAATGAATAAACAAATGAAGTCAAGCATGCATATAGAAGAGAAAGAGCGAAGAATTGAAAGAATGGAATGTTTCGGAACAAAGAAATGGAAGAACTGGAACCGTATAGATTTACAAAGA